AAAAGAGAAGGATTCGGATTCAAATAGAATAAATAAAGAGACAGGATATAAGCGGATAGCGGGAATCGAACCCGCATCGTTAGCTTGGAAGGCTAAGGGTTATAGTCGACGTTTATTCATCATTTTTCACGTCTCTAATGCAAAACCGAACGTGAAACTTTTGTTTCATTCGGCTCCTTTACGGAAGAAATTAAGAGATACAAGACATGAATAAAAAAAATGACCCATAACATCTATGTCGGCCTTTCTGTATGAATACATTTAAAACACCTTGCTTTTTAGATGATCCCTATAGAAGAGGGGTATTATTACAATCTGTTTTTTTTCTAGTTACTTCGTTCTCTATTTCTATTTGAGATAATCTTTAGGAAAAAAATTAAATTTCCATCGAGCTAAAAAAAAATGTCAACGTCTATAGTAAACTAAAGTAATCGTTTAATAGCTATTTTGCTTCAATCTCTACTATACAAAACAAATAAAAAAAATGGAAGATTTAGTTACGATTAAAAATAAACTTTCTATATCTTTCTCCATGGATCCTTTACTCATACTAAAAAAATTGGGATTTTTGATCCAATTCCAAAAATTTATGTTTCATAATTTTAGAATTCAATTTGTCAATTTAGAATTGATTCTTCTTGGATACAAATTACGATAATGTATATTATTCCTCGAATCGTTGGTTGAGGGATATAAAGGATTAAACCCCTTTAAGTAAGAAATAAAGTTTTTGATCAGGATATGAATCAAACGAGGGACCCCTTAACTATTAAGGGGTCCGTAGAACGAATCGCACTTTTACCACTAAACTATATCCGCTACAATGCAATTATTGTACATAAATGTACCTTTTGTCGAACAATAGAATCAGTCGTAATGAAGAAATAGGATCGTAAATGTAATTAATTAAAAAATAGGAACATAATAGGAGTATAAACGTATACTAATTAGAGTGTTGACATGTTTCGTAAGGGGATTTCCTAATCCAATTAAAAAAAGGGAGGGAATAAAATAGAAGAATAAGAAAAGATAGAAAAAAAAAAAAAGGTGAGTAGAAAAACTTATTAGATACCGGAGTCAATGGTATCTAATAAGTTCTGCTTATACCTTACCTACTATTGGATTTGAACCAATGACTCCCGCCGTATGAAAGCAATACTCTAACCACTGAGTTAAGTAGGTCATTTATCATTCCAAATAGAAAAAAAAGTACCTATCTATCAAATCAATCAATGGATTATAAATGGAATATTACTTATAAGCAATACCCACGCAATATCAATCAAAGAGATTGGATCATGTAATATTCATCTTGACAAGAAATTATCTACATAATATGATAAAATATGTATCAAAAGTACAAGGGCTATAGCTCAGTTAGGTAGAGCACCTCGTTTACACGCGCGCCAATGTTTTTTTTTTTCAGAGGAGTCCATCATGTAATCCAAAGAGTTGATCTTATTGAGAAATCGATGTCTTACTTTATTTTAGGGAACAAAACAAGAGAACAATAGCCTGACAAAGGGTTTAGACGTCAATTAGAATCCATTATTGATTTGAGATATTGATAAGGTGAATACCCCGTCTATTCAATGCTAGGCATAATGAGTATAGGGACCTCAAAAAAAATTCTCTTTTCGTCCTATCTTATGAACTTTAAGGTGTATGAAGTTTCATTTCCTATTTGATACTTTAATTAAAGTAGGTCGATAGAGAGTCCATTTAACTTAAGTTGATCCAGGCCAGAAGCAGACCTACGTCAGGATAACCCTTCTTTGAAGCACTTTGGTAGTGTTCTTAGATTGTAATCCAAATAATAAATCAGAACACAGGGAGTCATCTCCTTATTCTTTCTGTCAAGAAAAAAGATGGTAGACTAACTGATATTTCTATCGGTTAATGAAAAAGCCCAATGCAAAAAAAATGCACGTTGGGTCTTTAAAACAATTCAAATCATTTTGATAATAATCAGTTTGATCTGTTTTACCGAGAAGGTCTACGGTTCGAGTCCGTATAGCCCTAATATTCCTACAGATACTATTAATATTTAGTATCTAATATCTCTCATTACTAATATAGAGTATTAGTACTAGTCCCAATTCGATTACTATTACTAATAGAAAGAATTTATCAATTTCATTAGATAGAATAATACTAAATATTAGTTTACTAGTATAATTTTTTTTTTATTTAAATGATTTAAATTTAATATAAATAATATAAAGCATTTATAATATATTATAATAATATAAAATATATATTATAATAATATAAAATTATTTTTATTAAATTTAAAATTTGAATATCGAATTATATAAATTCTAATTCGATATTCATCATAAATTCTAATTCGATATTCATCTATATTCAAATTGACTAATAACTAATTTGACTAATAACTAATACTAATCCGGTATATTTTCCACATTCAGAGGAGTACATTTATGTTTTTGCTTTACGAATATGATATTTTTTGGGCATTTCTAATAATATCGAGCCT